ATGACGATAGGCAGGCCCCTATCGTCTAGTGGCCCAGGACATCTCTCTTTCAAGGAGGCAGCGGGGATTCGACTTCCCCTAGGGGTACTATGGGAATCTTTCTCTAGGAATACTTCTTTTGTATTCCAAAGACTTTCAATTCATTGTTCCTGGGTCGATGCCCGAGTGGTTAATGAGGACGGACTGTAAATTCGTTGGCAATATGCCTACGCTGGTTCAAATCCAGCTCGACCCAATGTAAACCTTACCAACCCATTGGTATGAAATATTCATGTCAATCTACGACATTGATGGAAAGGTAACCGGTTATGTAAGCCCCGATATATCTATATCTTTCTATAGATATGTGTACATATCCATATGGATATGGAGCAGAACGAACGGGTATCTTGTAAATGGAAGGAGAAGGATAATAGAAGGAAGAGAAAAAGAAAGATCAAATCTTTCATTGATCTTGGCACTAATAGGATTTGTATTAAGAATCTTATAGTAAATATCTGATAGTAAATAGTAAATGGGCTGTACTGCACCTATTGGGATTGTAGTTCAATTGGTCAGAGTACCGTCCTGTCAAGACGGAAGTTACGGGTTCGAGCCCCGTCAGTCCCGATCTGATAAGTTGATCAATTCATCTCTAAATCATCTGGAGAAGAAGAAAAGGAAGAATGGGGTAAACTCACTTTGCGGTAGAAAGAACCCATATTCATCCATGTCTATAGATATACATATCTATATATCTAGATATAGATGTATCTAGATATATATCAATTCCAGAATGAATTCTTTCGTTCTGTGGCCATTCCATTCCGGTAATAACATCTAATTCGCATAGTGATCTGCGACAAATTATCTCTTTGAAAAAACAAGACTTCTATTTTAACCCGATTTATCTCATGAGATATTACATTCTCCGAACAGATATTTGTGGGAGTATAGAGTATAGAGAGATCTGAGGGTAACACGGGGGTAGTCTTCCCAAGTAATAATCTTGTGGAAGTCCCTATAGATCATTCCTGATGATACCCAGTATATACCCCCATCTCTTTCCTGTTCATTATAAAAGGTATGTATAATATTGGTATTAGCTCACACTTGCTAGTACCTTTTATCATGACCAATAATTATACCATAGATCCTCCAACGCTGCAATTTTCTAAGAATTGTCACGTCAGAATTGAATGATCCTTGGACTTACTATTTGGAATAGCTTTTCTAGCTCCTGGGTCATGGTTCATCCCCCGGAGAGATTTTGAACTATCCCTTTTTTTATCATGGGGAACTCGTGCAATTTTTGGCATCTCTTCTACCCGAATCGGAAGAACTGTCCGATCCTTGTTCATTTCCTCGGTCAGTAGGATTAATCCTCCACGTATACATCCCAATTGGGGCGTACGGGGTACTGAATAAAGATGTACTCCCTATAATGGATGTAGGTTTTTCCCCACTCAATTGGTCCTATCAAAATAGGAAATTGATCAAAATAAGAGATCCTTAATACTATCCATCAATTAATACTATCCATCAAATTGGCCTTCATCATACTTTTCTGTCTTCCGAATAGCAATTTGGATCATCATCAACTTCTCAATACCCGTTCGGGGCGATTCTTCCCTCATATCCCTACCATATCTGTAACGTTTAGGTCTACGCTCAATAGAGCCTCGTATTAGTGGGAAGATATAATTGCATAAGTAAGGTGATAAATGTGACTATATGAGTTGAGTGGGACAATATGATCGATTGGGAATCAAATTGCTGGATCCGGTATGGATAAAGGATCCTATTATGTTATACTATTTCATTTCCATTGAGGAATTCATTAGATCCATCAGATTTCGTTATTCAAACTGAATCTATTCGTCCAATCTCATACTCCAGGGATTCAATCAATCACATTTATGGATCCTTAAATGAAAAAAAAAAAAAAATAAGGATTCATCATCTTTATGAGATCAAATCTCGAGTTATTGTAGAACGAAGTGAAAATGATAAGATCATGGAAGTAAATATTCTTGCATTTATTGCTATTGTGCTGTTCATTTCAGTTCCTACTGCTTTTCTACTTATCATTTACGTAAAAACAGTCAGTGAAAGCAATTGATTCGCACTGAAATTGAGTTATTACTCATGGCTAGATAAATTGAAATGATCCAAATCACCTATTAAATTAATAATAGGTGATAAGGAATAAACAATAAGGTTGTATTTATCAATACTATCACGGGGTAGAGATTTCTTATGAGAATAGGTAGTACGAAAGAAAGGGCTATATAGCCCTTTCTTTCGTACTACCTATTCTGCATTGCATATCTATCTATACCTATGGATGTATCTGAATAGCATTTGTCCCTATGGGGATAAATCCTCTATTATAGATAGAAATGCTACATTATATACCCTATAATATATATATATAGATAGATAGGATTAATATATAGATAGATAGGATTAAGACCTGGTGCCATAGCAGAGACAGGGCTAATCACAATAGGTAGACTTCTATATGTCCTTAAAGAATAGAGAGAGAGGGAATATATACAGGGAGAAATGTGATTCTGAACGTACTTTAAAAATATCGCTCTGGATCGAAGTTTAATATCTCTCTATGGGCATGGTGAATATGGAACTTGAAATGGCATGAGAAAAATCATTCATATGGAAAAGGAATCTACGGTTAAGATAGTTCAATATGCTCCATATTTCTCCGAGAACAGATCCGTATCAAATCAGATAAATTTGTAATTATCTGATGAAAATGTAGATTACTTCAATTCATACATTTTTGGTTCCGATTCCTGCCCTCTCTGTAATAACATGGATAGGTAGAACCAACCGAGTCTGACATGAGCCTTAAGTATAAATATCCTGGATATATCACAAGAATAGGGTGGAATGGGTGCATCTGAAATAAACCCAATCAATCTTTTCATTTCGAAAAGGATTGATCGGGGAGATGATCCAAGGGATTATCCGAAACTCAACCGGGATCGGGGCCATAGGGAACAATATTCATTCCAACAATCTCTCTTGCTCGAGCTAGAATTAGATCCCATTCCTTTCTCGAAAAACCTCTTTGTACAACTGCTAATTTTTGATAGCATAAAGCCTATATCTACATTTAGGATTAATGCGACAAATCCCTCTCATGGGAAGAAAAAGAGAGAAAGATTGTTCCTCATTGTGAAGAACGAGACTCTCGGCTCATTTGAGAGAAGAACTAGTTCATAAAACCCTGAGATTGAGGAATAACCCAATTTCTCATAGGAAAAGGGTAAGGAATTTGTTACATTATGCATATCCCTTACGGGAAGAAATAGGAAATAGTTCTATAGAAGGAACATTGAATTCTCGGGAATATTAGGAAGAACCCCATATTACTAGATCCTTAGGAAATCAAAGATATTCTCATTCCTAAATGATTTGGAACAGAACAAGTAATTGGAGATTGCATTAGATTCTTAGAGTCCACTTCTTCCCCATACCACGAGTGAAAGGGAGAATGTAAAAACTACCATTAGAGCAGCCCAAGCAATACTGGCTATATCCATACAAATTATGTTCTCTATTTCTGATAAAAATAAAAAAAAAAAAAAAAAGAATTATTCCATTATCGATCACTGATGATAAGGGAACTAATCACAATAGTGCAAAATAAGAATCATATCCTTTCCATTCCGAACGAGTCTCTCTGAGAGATCCATAGATCCACTTGTTCTTCGGAGCGAGTTTCTCTCAAATCACATTACCATAGGGTTGTCCCCTTATGACAAGATCAAAAGGCATTGGACGCGATGGGTGGGCTATATTGGGAATATGGAGCAGCACAAGCTGTCTCCAGAGGTGATATAATGAGAAATCCAAGTTATTCCTTCTCTTTCGCTCTCTTCACCTTGACCAGGCGACACCCGGATTTGAACTGGGGATAAAGGATTTGCAGTCCTCTGCCTTACCACTTGGCTATGCCGCCGAGCCCCTAGGGGGATGTAATAGAAAGATCAAATACTATATTGTAGTAATATAATTATAGCATTGAACAGGTGCTAAAGTCAACCTTGTTCTAACACTTAATAATGGTTTGATCCATTTGTTCATATCTCCGTTTCATGTAAATGAGAGCATCAAAGGGCCTTTCCTCTATTCAATTATACGTATATTTGGATATAGGTAGAATTTCACGGGATATAGCGAACGATATATAAATTTTTGTCGGATTGATTCTTACGGATCAATAAGGAATAACAAAATAGATCCTTTTTATGGACGGGAAACTTCCAATGCTATTAGATGAAGATAAGGGAACATCTACAATCCCTGAATTTGGGAAAATACAATTCGAAGGATTCTGTCGTTTCATTGATCAAGGCTTAATCAAAGAACTTCGTAATTTTCCGAAAATTGAGGATACAGATAAAGAAATTGAATTTAAACTATCTGGGAATAAATATGAATTAGCAGAGCCTCTGATCAAAGAGAGAAATGCTGTATATCAGTCCCTTACATATTCCTCTGAATTATATGTACCAGCAAGATTGATTCAAAGGAATAGTAGAAAGATACAGAAACAAACTGTACTTATTGGAAATATTCCCTTAATGAACTCCCAAGGAACCTTTGTAGTAAATGGGATTTCCAGAATCGTGGTCAATCAAATATTGCGAAGTCCCGGTATTTATTACAGCTCGGAACCAGACCATAATGGAGTCACTATATATGCCAGCACTATAATTTCAGATTGGGGAGGAAGATCAAAATTAGAGATCGATGGGAAAGCAAGGATATGGGCTCGTGTGAGCAAAAAACGAAAGATATCTATTTTAGTTCTACTATCAGCTATGGGTTCAAATCTCGAAGAGATTCTAGACAATGTTTGCTATCCAAAAATCTTATTATCTCTCCTGACCGAAAGGCAAGAGCAAAGGGAATATCTTCGGTCGAAGAAAAATGCCATTTTGGAGTTCTATAAAAAACTCTATTGCGTAGGTGGCGATTTGGTATTTTCCGAGTCTCTGTGCAAAGAATTGCGAAAAAAATTTCTCCAACAAAGGTGTGAATTAGGAAAGATTGGTCGACGAAATCCGAATCAAAAACTGAATCTTGATGTACCCGAGAACGAGATTTTTTCATTACCGCAAGATGTATTGGCTGCTGTGGATTACTTGATCAGAGTTAAATTTGGAATGGGTACACTTGATGATATGGATCATCTAAAAAATCGACGTATTCGTTCTGTAGCAGATTTATTGCAGAATCAATTCGGATTAGCTCTAGGTCGTTTGGAAAATGCAGTTCGAAGAACTATACGCAGAGCAACTAAGCGCAAATGTTTACCAACTCCTAATAACTTGGTAACTTCAACTCCATTAACAACCACTTTTCAGGATTTTTTTGGTTCACACCCCTTATCTCAATTTTTGGATCAAACTAATCCATTGACAGAAATAGTTCATAGGCGAAAATTAAGTTATTTGGGTCCCGGAGGATTGACGGGGCGAACCGCTAGTTCTCGAATACGGGATATTCATCCTAGTCATTATGGGCGTATTTGCCCGATTGAGACGTCCGAAGGAATGAATGCTGGACTTGTTGCATCATTAGCTATTCGTGCAAGGATTGGTCATTGCGGCTCTTTACAAAGTCCATTCCATAAGATCTCTAATAGATCGGAAGAAGAACATATGGTTTATCCATCACCGGGAGAAGATGAATACTATCGGATAGCCACAGGAAATTCTTTGGCGTTAAATCAAGGGATTCGAGAGGAACAAGTTACTCCAGCTCGATATCGACAAGAATTCTTAGCTATTGCATGGGAACAAATCCATTTTCGAAGTATCTTTCCTTTCCAATATTTCTCCGTTGGAGTTTCCCTCATTCCTTTTCTCGAGCATAATGATGCGAATCGTGCTTTAATGGGTTCGAATATGCAGCGTCAAGCAGTTCCACTTTTCCAACCTGAGAAATGCATTGTCGGAACTGGGTTAGAAGGTCAAGTAGCTCCAGATTCAGGAAGTGCAGCTATAGCCGCACAAGGGGGAAGGATCACGTATATCGATGCTGGAAAAATCACTTCATTAGCCGATGGAGACACTGTAGGAACAGAATTGGTTATATATCAACGTTCTAATAACAATACTTGTATGCATCAAAAACCTCGGGTTCGCCGAGGGGAATATGTGAAAAAAGGGCAAATTCTGGCGGACGGTGCGGCTACGCTAGGGGGAGAACTATCTTTGGGGAAAAACGTATTAGTAGCTCATATGCCGTGGGAAGGATACAATTTTGAAGACGCAATACTCATTAGTGAACGCCTGGTATATGAAGATATCTATACCTCTTTTCATATCGAAAGATATGGAATTGTAACTTGTATGACAAGCCAGGGCCCTGAGAGAATCACTAAAGAAATACCTCATTTAGATGCTCATTTACTCCGTCATCTAGACGGGAATGGCCTTGTAATGCTAGGATCTTGGATAGAAACAGGTGATGTTCTAGTGGGTAAATTAACGCCTCAACCAGCAGAAGAATCATTGCGTGCCCCGGAAGGAAGATTATTACAAACCATATTTGGTATTCAGGTGTCCACTGCAAGGGAAAGTTGTCTCAGAGTACCCATAGGTGGAAGAGGCCGGGTTATTGATGTGAGATGGATCCATAAAGGAGAGAGTTCCGGTGATAATGCAGAAATGGTCCACGTATATATCTTACAGAAACGTAAAATACAAGTGGGTGATAAAGTAGCCGGAAGGCATGGTAATAAAGGCATTATTTCAAATATCTTGTCTAGACAAGATATGCCTTATTTGCAAGATGGAACACCAGTTGATATGGTATTAAATCCATTAGGGGTACTTTCACGGATGAATGTAGGACAGATCTTTGAATGTTTGCCCGGTTTAGCAGGGAACCTGATGAACAGACATTATAGAATAACACCTTTTGACGAAAGATACGAGCGAGAAGCTTCGAGAAAACTAGTGTTTCCTGAGCTCTATGGAACTAGCGAGCGAACAGCTAATCCATGGGTATTTGAACCTAATCATCCCGGGAAAAATAGGTTAATTGATGGAAGAACAGGAGATATTTCTGAACAACCTGTTACAACAGGAAAAGCTTATATGCTGAAATTAATTCATCAGGTTGATGATAAAATCCATGCACGTTCCAGCGGACCTTATGCACTTGTTACACAACAACCTCTTAGAGGAAAATCCAAACGAGGAGGGCAACGAGTAGGAGAAATGGAAGTTTGGGCTCTAGAAGGTTTTGGTGTTGCTTATATTCTGCAAGAGATGCTTACTCTTAAATCTGACCATATTGAAGCTCGTCATGAAGTACTTGGTGCCATTATCACTGGAGGACCAATACCTAGACCTGGCACTGCTCCAGAATCTTTTCGATTGCTCGTTCGAGAACTACGATCTTTAGCTCTAGAATTGGATCATACTATTATATCTGAAAAATACTTTCAGATGGATAGGAAGGAAGTTTAATCAAAATGAATCAGAATCTTTCTTTTACGATCGACCAAGATAAACATCAACAGCTTCGAATTGGGTTAGCTTCTCCCGAGCAAATTTGCGCTTGGTCCAAGAGAATTTTACCTAATGGAAGGATAGTTGGACAGGTGACTAAACCCTATACTCCACATTATAAGACTAATGAACCAGAAAAAGATGGATCGTTCTGTGAAAGAATCTTTGGACCTATCAAAAGTGGAGTTTGTGCTTGTGGAAATTCTCGAGTGATCGGAAATGAGAAAGAAAACTCAAAATTTTGTGAACAATGTGGAGTTGAATTTGTTGATTCCCGAATTCGAAGATATCGAATGGGATACATCGAACTGGCATGTCCAGTGGTTCACGTATGGTATTCAAAACGCCTTCCCAGTTATATCGCGAATCTATTAGCTAAACCTCTCAAAGAATCAGAAGGCCTAGTATACTGCGATGTGCGACTTGATCACAAATTCCGATTCTGCAGATCCATAATAAGGAACTGTCATCCTATTCAATCTCATTGGGATGCCCTTAGCTCTGACATGTCTCTCAGGAGAAATAGCATGAAGCTCAAAATCACAAGCATCTTGAAGAAGAGATGTTGAGAAAGAGGAATTGGTCCAGGGTTTATATATTATATTACATATCAAATTGCTAATTAGACTTCGTGAAAAACGCTTATTTTCTTTCGTGTAATGGGATTCAATAGTCATTCTCTTTCATTTTGATCATCCTTGAAGAAATGTATTCAAGGACCAATTTGATCAGATATGGCTGTAGGAGTCTATTCATCGCATATATGCTTCAAATAGCATTGCAACCATCGAAGTAGAGCAGGGACCTAAAGGATCAAATAGAACGAGATACGGACAAGTAAATCCCTTATGAGTCTCAAATTCAAATGAATCGGAGGTATTTCCGTGAATAAATGTATTGTTCGGGGGAAAAGAGACTACTCAATAATCCCATCTTTATGTCGTAATACGATGGAGTAGAGGAATACAAAATCCCACTTGGAACTTGAGTAAAGAGTAGCTATTTGGTCCTTCTCCAGAGCAAAAGGAGTTCTTCTTCGAAGAACTTTCCGTTCCGGTACAGCTACTTGAGCCGGATGAGAGAAAACTTTCACGTCCGATTCCGAGGGGGGGAAATCCTGGAATAACCTATCCCAATCTTTTTCTTGCTAGGCCCATAGCTAACAAACCAACTTCATTACGATCACGGGGTCTATTCAAATATGAGATTCAATCTTGGAGAGATATTATCCCTAATTATTTGTCTGCTCGGGGCTTTGGGGCATTTCGACATAGAGAAATAGCTACTGGAGGAGATGCTATCAGGGAACAGCTAGCTGGTCTGGATCTGCAAACTCTGATGGATCGTTCATATATGGAATGGAAGAGATTGGGGAAACAGGGATCGACCGGAAATGGATGGGGAGATAGAAAAATCAAAAGAAGAAAGGATTTTTCGGTTAGACGCATGAGATTAGCTAAACATTTTCTTCAAACAGATATAGAACCAGAATGGATGGTTTTATGCCTATTACCAGTTCTTCCTCCCGAACTGAGGCCAATCGTTCAATTAGGCGGAGGTGAACTGATCACTTCAGATCCAAATGAACCTTATCGGAGAGTTATCTATCGGAATAATACTCTTACCGATCTATTAGCAAGAAGTAGATCTACACCAGGGGGGTTAGTTATTTGTCAAAAAAGATTGGTTCAAGAAGCCGTAGATGCACTTCTTGATAATGGCATTCGTGGACAACCAATGAAAGACAGCCATGATAGACCTTATAAATCGTTCTCAGATGTAATCGAAGGCAAAGAAGGAAGATCTCGTGAGAATTTACTTGGGAAACGGGTTGACTATTCAGGTCGTTCTGTCATTGTGGTGGGCCCCTCCCTTCCATTACATCAATGTGGATTACCCCGAGAAATAGCAATAGAGCTTTTTCAAGCATTTGTAATTCGTGGTCTAATTAGACGACATTTTGCTCCCAATCTAAGGGCTGCTAAAAGTCTAATTCGAGATAAAGAGCCCATTGTATGGGAGGTACTTAAAGGAGTTATGCAAGGACATCCTGTACCGTTAAATCGAGCACCCACCTTACACAGATTAGGAATACAAGCATTTCAACCTATTTTAGTAGAAGGGCGTGCCATTCGTTTACATCCATTGGTTTGTGGGGGATTTAATGCGGACTCCGACGGGGATCAGATGGCTGTTCATGTACCTTTATCTCTGGAGGCTCAAGCAGAAGCTCGTTTACTTATGTTTTCTCATACAAATCTATTGTCTCCAGCTATCGGAGATCCCATTTCCGTACCAACTCAAGATATGCTTCTTGGACTTTATATATTAACGGTCAGAAATAATCAAGGTATTTATGGGAATAGGTACCACCCATATCACTCTAAAAATAAGATCTTTTCCTGTAAAAAACCTTCCTTTTATAGCTATGATGATGCGCTTGGAGCTCATCGGCAAAAACGAATTGAATTAGACAGCCCTTTATGGCTCCGGTGGCGGGTAGATTTACGTATTATTACCTCAGTGGACCGAGAAGCCCCTATCGAGGTTCAATATGAATCTTTGGGTATCTTCCATGAAATTCATGAACATTACCAAATAGGGAAAAATAAAGTAGGAGAAATACTCAGTATATACATTCGGACAACTGTTGGTCGTATTCGTTTTGATCGAGAAATAGAAGAAGGCGTACAAGGCTTCTCTCGGGCTTCTGAACACCCGAATAAATCACTACCAGCTATCATAATCTAATGTTCTTAGCCTCATAATCATCTTATTCACGCGGGAATCGAGATCGAGGAAGCCCTAGAATAACTGGCTCGAACCCATTGTTAGATCTTGCTTACGAAAATGTGGAGGTTTTTCCCTATGGCAGAACGAGCTAAATTGCTCTTTCATAATGAAGCGATGGATAGAACTGCCATGAAACAACTTATTAGCAGATTAATAGATCACTTCGGAATGACATATACATCAAATATTTTGGATCAACTTAAGACTTCAGGTTTCCAACGAGCTACTGATGCAGCGATTTCATTAGGAATTGATGATCTTCTAACAGCACCATCCAAGGGATGGCTCGTCCAAGATGCAGAACAACAAGGTTCTCTTTCGGAAAAACATCATCATTATGGGAATGTGCATGCAGTGGAAAAATTACGTCAATCAATTGAGACATGGTATGCTACAAGTGAATATTTGAGACAAGAAATGAATCCTAATTTTAGGATGACCGATTCTTTTAATCCAGTACATATGATGTCCTTCTCGGGATCCAGAGGAAGTACATCTCAGGTTCACCAATTGGTAGGTATGAGAGGATTAGTGTCAGATCCTCAAGGACAAATCGTTGATTTACCCATTCAAAGCAATTTCCGCGAAGGGCTCTCTTTAACAGAATATATCATTTCCTGTTATGGCGCTCGTAAAGGGGTTGTGGATACTGCCATACGAACATCAGATGCTGGATACCTCACGCGTAGACTTGTTGAAGTAGTTCAACACGTCGTTGTACGTAAAACAGATTGTGGCACTCTTCAAGGTATTTTTGTCAATATCATTCAAGGTCGAGAGAGGATCAAGAATCGAATTGTTCCACAAACACCAATTGGCCGCGTGTTAGCGGACGATGTATATATAAATATGAGATGCATTGCCACGCGCAATCGAGATATTGGGATTGGACTTGCCAATCAATTAATAACCCTTCGCGCACAACCAATATATATACGAACCCCTTCGACTTGCAAGAGTATATCTCGGATCTGTCGATTATGTTATGGTCGTAGTCCTACTCATGGTAACTTGATCGAATTAGGAGAAGCAGTAGGCATCATTGCGGGCCAATCAATTGGAGAACCAGGAACTCAACTAACACTAAGGACTTTTCATACCGGTGGAGTATTTACAGGTGATATCGCAGAACATGTACGAGCTCCTTTCAACGGAAAAATTGGATTTGATGAGGATTTGGTTCATCCCACACGTACACGTCATGGGCATCCTGCTTTTATGTGTCATAATAACTTATCCATCACTATTGATGGTCAAGATCAGGTACATAACTTAACCATTCCACCACAAAGTTTGCTTTTGGTTCAGAATGATCAATATGTGGAATCGGAACAAGTTATTGCCGAAGTTCATGCTAGAACATCTCCTTCGAAAGAGAAAGTTCGGAAACATATCTATTCTAACTTAGAGGGAGAAATGCACTGGAGTACCAACGTGTGTCATGCGCCTGAATATGAACATGGTAATGTTCATCTCATACTCAGGACAAGTCATTTATGGGTATTATCGGGGGGTCTGCACGGATCCAATGCGGTACCCTTTTCATTCCATAAGGATCAAGATCAAGTAAATATTCAACTTCCTCTTGCCAAACATGAATTGCTTCTTGATTATTCGGTGAATCAAGATCGAATGAAGCACAAATTAGTTGACTCAAACTTTTCTAGAAAAGAAGAACAAATCTCCAATTATTCAGAAATCGATCGAGTCATATCCAACGAGCATTGGGATTCTATATATTCTACCATTTCTTCTGATGATTTGAATATTTCAGGAAAAAAGCAAAGAAATAGATTCATCGCCCCATTGCGGCGATACGATAAAGAACGGGGAAAGAGAGGAATACCTCGTCCCAATCTTTTTATTAAAATATCCAGAAATGGTATTTCACGGAGAAATCCCATTTTTGCTGCTTTGGATGACCCTCGATACAGAATAAATAGTTCAGGAATTGTCAAATATGGGACCATAAAGGTCGATTCGATCGGCAATAAAGAGAATCTTCTCGGAGATCAAAGAGCAAGAGGATTCAGATCGAAAGATAAAATGAAAGGAGGTCGCTTTCTTTTCATACCCGAAGAAGTGCATATCCTATATGAATCTTCGTCTATAATGGTACAAAACAATAGTATTATTCGAGCAGGTACACAAATCACTTGCAATATTGAGAGCCAAGTAGGTGGATTAGTTCGAATAGGAAAGATTAAAAAAAAGATCGAAGTGAGGATATTGCCTGGAGATATCTATTTCCCCGGGGAGATGCATGGAATATCTCGGCATAACGGCACTTTAATACCACCGGGAAAAATTCTTTTTGATGAATTCCAAGCTGAAAATTGGATCTATTTACAATGGATCATACCTCACAAGGAAAAGCCTTTTGTTCCGGTCCGGTCCACCGTAGAATATGTAATCCCCGATGGGCCAGATATAACAGCACCCCTTTCCCAAGATCTATTGAGGGAAGGGGACAACTTGCAAGTTCGAGTTGGCAATTCTCTTCTCTATGGAGATGGTGAACGAATCCAAGTAATTAGTGACATAAGTATTCAATTGGTTCGAACTTATTCAGTATTGGATTGGGAGCAAAAAGATTCTATGGGAGAGGCTTATGCCTCTCTTACTGAAGTAAGAACAAATGGGATCGTTAGAAATTTTATTCAAATTAGCTTGGTGAAATACCCCATTTTGTGTATGGGAAAAAGGAAGAATACAGCAGGTTCAAAATTTATGTTTCATAACAAATTGGATCACACTAATCCCGTTTCTTCCAATGGGGAGAGCCAATTACTTAGTCAGCATCAAGGGACTATTCGTACATTCCCTAATGAAGGGGAAGAAGGTGGGTCTCTTATGGTTCTGTCACCATCCGATTGTTCTCGAATCGTCTTATTCAATGGTTCTAAATATTACGATATGGTAAATAGATCAATTCGAGAGAATCCCATGATGCAAATCATTGAATTGTTGGGTTTCTTGGGTAACTTACATAGTATTGCTAACCGTTCTCTGTCCTCCCATTCGATAACTTATAACAATTATAATAGGGTCCCATTAAAGGAACAGCCGATTTTTGGCAATTCCGGGAATACTCCCCAAGTACCTAAATGTTATTTTATGGACGAAAATACGAGAATCTCTAATTTTGGTCCATGCAGGAACATCATTTCCGATCTATTCAATTCAAATTGGTGCTTTCCCTTATATAAATTTTGCGAAAAACCATCTCCAGTAGTTAGCCTTGGACAATTGATTTGTGAAAGTGTACGCATATCCGAGAATGAACCACTCCCTGGATCTGGTCAAATTATAGCTGTTTATGAGGAATCATTAGTAATTAGATCAGCTGAGCTCTATTTGGCTACTCGAAGAGCAACTGTTCACGGTCATTATGGAGAAATTATTCACGAGGGAGATACATTGATAACATTGATATATGAAAGATTCAAATCTGGTGATATAATTCAAGGTCTTCCTAAGGTTGAACAATTGTCAGAAGCTCGTTCTATTAGTTCAATATCGATGAATCTAGAAGAAAGTTTTGAGGATTGGAACAGAGATATGACGAGATCTCTCGGGAGCCCCTGGGGGTCATTCATCAGTGCTAGGATAACTATGGAGCAAAGTAGGATTCATTTGGTCAATCAGATTCAAAGGGTTTACCGATCCCAAGGAGTGCAAATCTCTGATAAGCATATAGAGATTATTGTGCGCCAAATGACATCGAAAGTGTTAATTTTGGGAGATGGAATGGCTGATGTTTTTTTACCCGGGGAACTAATCGGATTATCACGAGCACAAAGAATGGCTCGTGCCCTGGAAGAGTCGATCTACTATCGAACTATGCTATTGGGAGCGACAAGAGCATCTTTGGATACTCAAAGTTTTATATCAGAAGCGAGTTCTCAAGAAACTGCTCGGGTCTTGGCTAGAGCTGCTCTCCAAGGTCGTATTGATTGGTTGAAAGGCTTGAAAGAGAATGTCATTCTCGGGGGGATAATACCTGCCGGTACCGGATTCAACCAATCTATTTGCCATTCGGGGGAACGGAACGAACTTTATCTGAGAACGGAAAATAATAAGATATTTAGTAGCAAAGTGAAAGATATCTTCTTTCATCATGGGAAAGCCCCTGTTTTCCTTTTCCCATTAGAAGAAGGAATTCTCACAATACATTGAAACAACCATTATGTGTACGGAAATGGTGCTGATGAACGAATTTCTTGTTATATTGATTATATAATAAGAGTATGAAATGAATAGCTCGATAGAATGAATAGCTCGCACCATATACGATACGAACAGGCGATCACTGAAATGCAAGCAATTCCGTCGGAATAATTCTCTATTTAAATCCATGGTATTTCGTTATTTCGGGAGAGAAAGGGGGAAATGACAAAGAGATATTGGAACATCAATTTGGAAGAGATGATGGAAGCAGGAGTTCATTTTGGTCATCAAGCTAGGAGATGGAATCCCAGAATGGCACCTTACATTTCTACAGAGCGCAGAGGTATTCATATTATAAATCTGACTCGAACTGCTCGTTCTTTATCAGAAGCCTGTGATTTAGTGTTCGATGCGGCAGGTAAAGGAAAACAATTCCCGATAGTTGGTACGAAATATCAAGCAGCTGATTCAGTAGCATCAGCTGCTATAAAAGCTCGATGTCATTATGTCAATAAAAAATGGCTTGGTGGTATGTTAACTAATTGGTCCACCACAGAAACGAGACTTCGGAAGTTCAAAGATTTGAAGAAAGAACAAGATACGGGACGATCCAATCGACTTCCAAAGAAAGAGGCAGCAATGCTCAAGGGACAATTAGCTCAATTGCAGAAATATTTAGGTGGGATTAAATACATGACAAGTTTACCTGATATCGTAATAATTGCCGATCAACAAGAAGAATCCACTGCTATTGGGGAATGTATAACCTTAGGTATCCCAACAATTTGCTTAGTTGATACGGATTGTGATCCAGATCTCACGGATATCCCAATTCCAGCCAATGATGATGCTAGAGCTTCAATCCGATTGATCTTGAACAAATTAACGTCATCAATCTGCGAAGGTCATTATAGTTCTATGAAAGGTTAAGCAATGAAAAGTTAATTACTCGTTCTATAAAAAAAAAGCGGGGCCTGGGGATTGATTGAGTTGGCTACTATTTCTACTATTTAGATATATAGATATATATCTAAGTTCCTAAGAGTGAATCTCTTAGGTCGGCTACTATTCCAAAATCTCAATGAATATATTAAAATCACCATAAATATTATTATTGAAATGACCATTCCATTTCTCGTGGCCCATATCTCTGATAAGAGTAAGGTAATTGAGGAATCGGTTATTCAACCAAAATCATTTCTTATTGAAGTTAATCTTTGTAAGGGGTAATATGGATATTGTACAATCTTCTATTGGCACACTAAATCATTTCTACGAGATATCCGGTGTGGAAGTAGGTCAACATTTCTATTGGCAAATTGGGGGTTTTCAAGTTCATGCACAGGTGCTTATAACTTCCTGGGTTGTAATTGCTGTCTTATTAGGTTCAGCTACTATAGCTGTTCGAGATCCACAAGCCATTCCGACTGGTGGTCAAAATTTTGTTGAATATGTCCTTGGATTTGTCCGGGACCTGACCAGAACCCAGATTGGGGAAGAAGAATATGGTCCCTGGGTCCCTTTTATCGGAACTATGTTCCTATTTATTCTTGTTTCTAACTGGTCAGGTGCTCTTCTTCCTTGGAAGATTATCCAATTACCCCATGGGGAGCTAGCTGCACCTACAAATGATATTAATACTACTGTTGCTTTAGCTTTGCTCACGTCAGTAGCCTATTTCTATGCTGGTCTTGCAAAAAAGGGGTTAGGTTATTTTAGTAAATATATTCAACCAACCCCAGTACTTTTACCGATTAACATATTAGAGGATTTCACGAAACCCTTATCACTTAGCTTTCGACTTTTTGGGAATATATTAGCTGACGAACTGGTAGTTGCTGTTCTTGTTTCTCTAGTACCTCTAGTGGTTCCTATACCTGTGATGTTACTGGGATTATTCACAAGTGCTATTCAAGCCCTGATCTTTGCAACTTTAGCCGCAGCTTATATAGGCGAATCTATTGAGGGTCATCATTAAATCACTTTCCGATCAGACAGAAGATTTTACAAAAATTGCCCTAACTTATAGATAACTCGGGATGTATGGTAGGAGCGAAAGTTATGCGGAACGTTCTTTTGTATAATCATTTATGAATATAAAAATGATTTCACTCCCAATGATCTATATCTTTTTTATTCTTATTCTTGCTATACCTGTATACCCGTAATTGGAGATTCGATTGCTCGGTCATAGTAATAAGAATTATGATCAGTGAGCTGCTAATCCCATTAATTGGTCGAATCTATGCCTATAGGCATAGATATCTATCTATTTATACGTGATACGAATGATTAAGATATCATATAGGGATGCGATATAGAATTACTTATCGAGGCGGACTATTTACTATAGTAGGTCATTACATTCTCTTAGTGAGTATCAATCTGTGTCTATTTTGTATATAAGAGATATTTTTTGTCTAGAGGTAGCATATAAAAATAGGGTTCCTCATCCAAAGATATAATCACTTTGATATTTGAATAAGGAACACTTCGAGTTCTTAGTCGTTCCAACTGAATTGTTCTATTGTTCTATAATTCACCCATTGGGTGGGCGGGCAATCAATACAATAGATGAAATCGCCACACTATTAACCATTTTTCAACCTTAGTAAGAGGAGATTACCATGAATCCCTTGATTCCTGCTGCTTCCGTTATTGCTGCTGGATTAGCTGTAGGCCTCGCTTCTATCGGGCCTGGTGTTGGTCAAGGCACAGCTGCGGGTCAAGCTGTAGAAGGTATTGCGAGACAACCAGAAGCAGAGGGTAAAATACGAGGTACCTTACTGCTAAGTTTAGCTTTTATGGAAGCTCTAACTATTTATGGACTAGTTGTAGCGTTAGCACTTCTATTTGCAAATCCATTTGTTTGATTGATCCATCGCCGAAAGATCTGTATCCCTTGTCATTATCTTTATTAGTACCCTCCAAAAGAATTTATTTGTTCAGCCAATCTCTTTTGGGAGGGGCTGATTTAAGGAATAAATGATCAGCTCTCCTCTCCTTATACCTAGTCTAGCCGGAAAGACCCGTGACTCTTGTGGCAGGGGGTGGGGTGTAGAGCGAGCAAAGTATTTTATTCTACCCCTATAAATACAGGATCTGGGACTGAATAGGTCCCCGAAGTATCCCTATCTGGAATTAGAATAGTAGATAGAGTTAAGTGAGAAAAGAACTCTGTAAAACTTAAATAGCCTTATCTATAAGGGGAGAGCATATGGGAAATGGGACTTATTTTTACTTTTCCTTGAGTTATTGGCCTTCTGCTGGAGGTTTCGGGTTGAATACCAATATTTTGGGAACAAATATAATAAATCTAAGCGTGGTGCTCGGTGTACTGATTTATTTTGGAAAGGGAGTGTGTGCGGGTTGTATATTTGAATAATATAGCTGGATCCAACCGGCTGCACTTTGGAGATAGGAAAGTGCATGATCTCAACGAATTACTTCTAAATGGGGAATATGGAAGAACTATAGCATTTCGTAATTTATCGATAAATTAACTTTTAGTTCCCACCAATCGATAAGAGAAGATCGTTAAAATGGTTAAAGCTAAACTGCTCGAAGTCCAAGCACAACTGGGTACTCTTTCCACCACTGTGTCAATATGAGATGGGTTTAAAAGGCATAGTTGGAGATTGATCCGATATATAACATTCATATCAATGGGATTATTTGATCCATCCACTGATGGAAATGGTCAGAATCTCCCATCCAATTTTGGTTTCAATGCTGAACCGACAACCTATGCATAAAAAATGATTATTTGAGAGAAGGAGAAATACGAACGAAAGAGGGGGAAGAAAAAAAAAAGAGAGAAGAGAAGGAGAAAAAGAGAGAATAAGAAGAAAGATAAAAACGAAAAGGAAAAGAACAACTTTGCCGACAATTGAAAATCCCTCTGGTCGGAGGAGCCCTCCGGAGGTCTTGGTCTTTGATAAATTCACCAAAATTTGACAGAATATGAGCAGGGCAGGCTCGGTAGAAAAAGGAGATCGATATGTCCCATAGAGAACTGAGCGGGAGAGCCGAATGAATCGAAAGGTTCATGTTCGGTTTGGGAAGAGATCATGAATTCGTGAAATTCATGGATAGATGATCTACTTTCATTAAGTAATTTATTAGATGACCGTAAACAGAAAATATTGAGTACTATTCGTGATTCGGAAGAGCTATGTAAGGGAGCTATCGATCAGCTCGAAAAAGCTCGGGCTCGCTTACGAGAAGTAGAAATGAGAGCGAATGAGATCCAGGTAAATGGATACTCTCAAATAGAACGGGAAAAAGAGGATCTGATCAATGCTGCTCATGATAATTTGGAACGATTAGAGGATTCTAAAAACGAGACCGTTCACTTCGAACAACAAAGAGCAATCGACCAGGTCCGACAACAAATTTCTCGCCAAGCTTTACGAAGAGCTTTAGGAACTCTGAATAGTCGTTCAAATAGCGAATTACATTTACGTACGATCGATCATAATATTAGCATGCTTAGAGCCATGAAAAACACAACTGATTAGCTTCTATAGGTCTCATTTTTTTTTTTTAAGAAGATAATTAATAGACGCTAATGGTAACCATTCGACCCGACGAAATTAGTAGTATTATCCGTAAACAGATCGAGCAATATAACCAAGAAGTAGAGGTTGTTAATATTGGCATCGTACTTCAAGTAGGAGATGGCATTGCTCGTATCCACGGTCTTGACGAAGTAATGGCAGGTGAATTAGTGGAATTTGAGGATGGTACAGTAGGCATTGCTCTGAATCTAGAATCAAACAATGTCGGAGCTGTATTAATGGGTGATGGCTTGATGATACAAGAAGGCAGTTCCGTAAAAGCAACGGGGAAAATTGCTCAGATACCAGTAAGTGATGCTTATTTGGGTCGTGTTGTAAATGCTCTAGCTCAACCTATTGATGGCAGAGGTAAAATTACAGCTTCCGAATCTCGATCGATCGAATCTCCTGCTCCAGGTATTATTTCAAGACGTTCCGTATATGAACCTCTTCAAACGGGGCTTATTGCTATTGATTCCATGATCCCTATAGGGCGCGGTCAGCGAGAATTAATTATTGGAGACAGACAGACAGGTAAAACAGCAGTAGCTACAGATACTATTATCAATCAAAAAGGTCAAGATGTAATATGTGTCTATGTAGCTATTGGTCAAAAGGCCTCTTCTGTGGCTCAGGTAGTTAATACGTTCCAAGAACGTGGCGCAATGGAATATACCATTGTGGTGGCAGAAACTGCAGATTCTCCTGCTACATTGCAATATCTCGCTCCTTATACAGGAGCAGCTCTAGCCGAATACTTCATGTATCGTGAACAACATACTTTAATAATTTATGATGATCTTTCCAAACAGGCACGAGCTTATCGACAAATGTCTCTTCTATTAAGAAGACCGCCTGGCCGGGAAGCTTATCCAGGAGATGTTTTCTATTTGCATTCTCGTCTTTTGGAAAGAGCAGCTAAATTAAGCTCTCAGCTAGGTGAAGGGAGCATGACTGCTTTACCGATAGTCGAAACTCAAGCTGGGGATGTTTCGGCTTATATTCCCACTAATGTAATCTCTATTACCGATGGACAAATCTTCTTATCGGCTGATCTATTTAATGCCGGGATCAGACCCGCTATTAATGTGGGTATTTCTGTATCTAGAGTAGGATCCGCAGCTCAAATTAAAGCTATGAAACAAGTAGCTGGAAAATTGAAATTAGAGTTAGCTCAATTTGCAGAGTTAGAAGCCTTTGCACAATTCGCTTCTGATCTTGATAGAGCTACTCAAAATCAATTGGCAAGAGGTCAACGATTACGTGAGTTGCTCAAACAATCTCAATCAGCTCCCTTGACAGTAGAAGAACAAATAGCTACTATTTATGCCGGAGCAAATGGATATCTAGATATATTAGAGATCGTACAGGTGAGAAAATTTCTCGTTCAGTTACGCGAGTATTTAATAACTAATAAACCTCAGTTTGGAGAAATTATACGCTCTACTAGGGCATTCACAGAACAAGCAGAAGCCCTTTTGAAAGAGGCTATTCAGGAATATATCGAACTTTTTTTACTTCGAGAGCAGAAATGAATATTAGACATTTGGTGAGACTGTTCAGGACAAGGAGAAGAGCCGAAGAACGTATTTATTTCAGTACATTTCTGAGTGCAGCAATTCGGAGCAATTGAGAAAGATTACGTCCAATAGGATTTGAACCTATACCGGAGGTTTAGAAGACCTCTGTCCTATCCATTAGACGATGGACGCTTTTTATCCTTATTATCCTTTCTCCTTTGTTTTTTGTTTCGTTTATTCTTACCCATAGTGACTTTATTGTGGACAAATTCATCCGTCCACGATGGTATTCTGGAAAGAATAGAAGATATGCCGTATGAAAATAGAGAATTCATTTTGAATGAGAAGTGGATATACATATACATATATATATATATATATGTATATGTATATGTATATTATATTGAATATTTAATAAGGAATATGAGCGGGTAGCGGGAATCGAACCCGCATCGTTAGCTTGGAAGGCTAGGGGTTATAGTCGACATTAATTCCCCATCTTTAACGCCTCTAATTCAGAACCGAACATGAAAGTTTCGTTTCATTCGGCTCCTTCATGGGGGGATAGAGTGAAAAGGATATGAAGAAGAGGGGTTTGGATCAAACTTTTATGGAAAAGGGTCGAATCCGGATCTTCTTTTTGTTTCTCCTATCCTCTCTTTTTCTCTTCTCCTCCTTTCCCATCAAATCCGAATTGTTCTATGGATTAGATCCATAACATCTATGTTAGTTTTCATATGTGAATGGACATTCAATGTGAAAAATACCTACTCACTTCATAGATGATCCTTCTAGAAAGACAAAAATTGGAAAGCTTCGATATTTCAATAAAAAAAAATCTTTCTAGTTACCTCGTTCTCTATTTCTATTGGCTCCAATCTTCAGGAAAAGAGTTCTCACCGAGCTTAAACAAGATGCCGGTGACCTCAGTAAACCAAAGTCATCGTTCTATAGCTATTTGGCCCAACTTATTCTCTCCGTAAGTTGAAGATCTAGTTACGATGAAGAAAAGAGATATCTCTGGATTTCCATCCATGGATTTGTGACTGATCAAATTTGAGAGATCGATCTAACCCCGAAAACATTCTGCTTCGCCGTCTTGGAATCGAAAGCGCGTTCTTTTCTTTTCCTCCATTCCATCCGAATTACGAGAATGTATGCTATTCCTGAGCCGCGGCATTGATAGGAAAGGATTTGAACCCATCTAGAAATAAAGCTATCGATCGGAACATAGCTTGAATTGAAAGATCCTTCAACTATTCAAGTTGGTAATGGAACGAATCACACTTTTACCACTAAACTATACCCGCCACAATTCGATTGTAGCATACGGATCGATCTTTTGTCCAACGGGAAGGAGTTCTTAACCTCTAATGGAAGTCCCTATCATTCCATCTCGGATCTCCCCCACCCCCGGAGATTCGATACTTGATAAATAGTATTTCATACTCGGAGATGGCTTATTGAAATTACAAATTACCTTTGCGAACTGCTAATAAAGCTATTACTAACGGGCCTGATATGATTATCAGGGTCAGAACAGTAAGCTGTGTAAGAACCTCTAGATTCATTCTGTTTCAACCCCTCCGATCCTATCGAATTGATGGATAAATAATAATTTTTTCAAGACCAATCACTTTCCACAAGAGTTTTTCTTTTTTGCTATTTCCCTCTCTCTTTCCATCTTTTTCCTCCGGATCCCATGGGAGGGATCTGTTTTCAGTAAAAATAAGGAACATCCATAGCTATGGCCCCAAGTAGCTGAGATCGTTACAATAAAGAAAAGCCTGCTCATGAGAGAGCCCGTTTATGTAACGAAATATCCATAGAATTCGGAGAAAACTCTTTGAAAAAAAAAAAAAAATGGACTAATCCGTGTAACTCTTCTATTTCGAATGATTGGAGAGGAAATGAAGAGATGACATCGATATCGGAGAGTCAAATTTCAATAGCCCTTATTGCTGCTTTGATAACAAGTATTTTAGCTTTCAGACTAGGTAAAGCACTGTATCAATGATTTGTTCGATTCTTCCTACCTACAGAAAAGAAAAGAACGGCCTGGCCAGATACTGGCCAGGCCAGGTAAAGTGAAAAAAGAAAAAAAAAGGATTCTATTTTGGACGAAATGAACAATACTGATCTTCGTAAATGTTGGCCTTTATCCGAAGAATTGCTATATTGATCATATCACTGATACAATTTGTACATACCTCATTATATATATATACCTTCACTTTAGCATTGTGCTACGCACAAACTGCCCTTCCTAATTCGGAGAGATGGCTGAGCGGACCAAAGCGGCGGATTGCTAATTCGTTGTACGAACTATTCGTACCGAGGGTTCGAATCCCTCTCTCTCCGTTCAATAACTTGAGATTCATCCTCCAAATCGGCAGACTCTGGATCTTCCTATGAAAAGAGATGGATTTTCAAAACACATAGATTCTTTCTTTATTCTTCTCCGGAAGGAAGAGAAAAAGAATTATTCTTTACGCCCAGGATTACGTCCAGGATCGTTCGATAGAAATCCAAAAATAAGGAGAGAAACAAAAAATATCACTACTGTGTAAACGAACAGCTTAAGAGTAAACATTACGTAATCTCCGGGATCATTATTAAAAGTGTAACAGAATAGATCGTCAATCTTCGTACCACATATTTCTATTTTAATACCAAGGAATAATATTCTATTGTGAATAACGGGGTTGTTTAGATCTCCAAGTCATGTGTGGAGATCAATTTGAAAGAAGATAGAAAATTTAACTCCTTGTTCTAAGACTCTCTCTCTCTTTTTTTTTTATTCCCTCTCTCTTCCCCGCTCGGGACTGAATGGATAAATAGGGATTCGAATTCTCATTCACCTAACTGCTTGGGGGCGGGCTTAAACAATATATTTCGTCGGGACCATTACAATCAACCGCTCTGCTATTTATCCAAAGAGTTCTCAAGGAATAAATAGACTCAATTGCCCTGCCCAACAGAGAATAATTATGGGAATAAAAAATAGACTGTGAATTCCCGTTTGTGCTCGTTTTATCCCATAGATGTAACGGATATTTTTCCAATGGGAATATGTCATTTACATAAAAAAAGGGGAATAAAAAAACTCGAACCGAGCTTGTAATGAAATTGAAATCGACTAAGATGAATACAAAGGTTTCTAATTCAGAAAGATTCGGATCTGGTATCATTGGGAGGGAACTAGAATAGAACCTCTGCTCCACAAAAGGAGCAAAACGAGAGATAGGGGTGATACAATAACCTATTAATCAGTGATGGCAATCCAATAACTTTTCATATACGGGAACTATTGAACCATGATTCGTTTTGAATCAGGTGAATTTGGAATCCTTATTTGTAAAGGATCGAAACTTTCGAATCTTATCGGAAACTTACAGCAGCTTGCCAAACAAAGGCTAAGAGAAAAAAGAACACAGGGATAATTGGCATTACATCTACAATTGGATCAGAAATAGCATAAGCCTCGGGTAATTTGGCCAGAAATAGATCATTCAAATGAAGGACATCATCCAGACAGATATTTGGCATAGCTGGCATTTCTATTCTCCGATTTATATTCAAACATTATGTAAGATGACGCTCCAAAAGTATCTCGTCGATCAATTGAAGCTATTTTGCAAGTCTGACTAGAGATCCTTTTGGCCGGAAGGGATCGTTTTTACACAATATTTTACCCGATTCAATAGATAATGACCAATGAAATATATATATTCTTGTTTCTTTCTATTAAATCAATAACTTATTAGATAAATATCTTTTTCTAATTTTTACAAACCAATTCTCTTATTTGATCCAAACACTCTGGGATTTTAATAGGTTGACGAAATACTGAATATTAGTATTCATTAGCATCATATATGAATGTGGAGCATCAGATGGGAATGGGGCGTGGCCAAGCGGTAAGGCAGCGGGTTTTGGTCCTGTTACTCGGAGGTTCGAATCCTTCCGTCCCAGATTCATTTCATTGAAACAAATATTCCTGTATCTTTGTCGAAGGAAAAAGGGTAGGTGGATAAATGGTAAATCCGATTTCATCGGGTCTTCATTTTTGATTTCTCATCATTGCATATATGATACTTATCAAAAGGGAATGTGATTCCAATGAGACAGACATGGGCAAGGGATATCTCTGTGATGCAGGGTGGGAACACAGATCAATTTGATAGAAAGTCTGATCCATGAGATTAGCCTATTGGATGTATGCTGGTCCTGCTCATATTGGAACCCTACGAGTAGCCAGTTCTTTTAAGAATGTCCATGCCATCATGCATGCTCCTCTAGGAGATGATTATTTCAATGTAATGCGTTCTATGTTAGAACGCGAAAGAGATTTTGCTCCTGTAACTGCCAGTATAGTAGATCGTCATGTGCTAGCACGTGGATCTCGGGAAAAGGTTGTTGAGAATATTCTCCGAAAAGAGAAAGAGGAACGTCCCGATCTGATCATATTGACGCCTACATGTACTTCTAGTATATTGCAAGAGGATTTGCAAAACTTTGCAAACAGAGCATCCAGAATTTCTGATTCCAACATAATTTTTGCAAATGTAGATCATTATCGAGTGAATGAGCTTCAGGCGGCAGATAGAACTTTGGAACAAGTGGTTCAATATTATTTGGATAGATCTCACGGACAAGAAACTTTAGATCAATCTCTAACAGATGTACCTTCTGCAAATATAATTGGTATTTTCACATTGGGCTTCCATAGTCAACATGATTGTCGTGAATTGAGACGTTTATTACGAGATCTGGGCATCAAGATTAATCAAGTGATTCCTGAAGGGGGATCCGTAAAAGATCTTAAAAATCTGCCAAAAGCTTGGTTCAATTTAGTTCCTTATCGTGAAGTGGGCTTAATGACAGCGATGTATCTGGAGAAGAAATTTGGAATGCCTTATGTATCTACAACTCCCATGGGAGTTGTAGATATGGCTGAGTGCATCCAACAGATACAGAGAAATGTTAATACCTTGGCTCCCATTTCATCGAATAAAAAGGTTGATTACGAACCCTACATTGATGAACAAACCCGATTTGTTTCCCGAGCTGCTCGGTTCTCGAGATCTATCGATTGTCAGAATTTGATGGGTAAAGAAACAGTAGTCTTCGGTGATGCAACTCATGCTGCTTTAATCACTAAGATACTTACTCGAGAGATGGGAATTCATGTGAGTTGTACAGGTACTTATTGTAAACATGATGCAGAATGGTTCAAAGAGCAAATTCGAGGTTTCTGTGATAAAATACTCATCACAGATGATCATACTGAGGTGGGAGATATGATCGCTCGTGTAGAACCATCTGCAATATTTGGTACTCAAATGGAACGCCATATTGGTAAACGTCTCGATATCCCTTGTGGGGTTATTTCCTCACCAGTTCATATCCAAAATTTTACTTTAGGATATCGACCCTTTCTGGGTTACGAGGGTACTAATCAAATAGCCGATCTAGTTTATAACTCATTCGCTCTGGGTATGGAAGATCATCTTCTAGATATTTTTGGTGGTCATGATACTAAGGAAATAATGACTAGATCACTATCCACGGGTATAGGTCTGATTTGGGATCCCGAAAGTCGACTAGAACTAAAGAAAATCCCCCACTTTGTTAGGAACAAAGTCGAGAGAAAGATCGAGAAATTTGCACGACAAAAGGGCATTGTGAACATTACTGTCGAAGTAATGTACGCAGCCAGAGAATTGTTAAGCACCTAGCTAGGATGGGTAATCTTATGTCCTTCCGGAAATATATTCCATTTGTACTTATACAATAAATATATTCTGTTTATACAATAGGAGCGATCAAATCCGATCCCTGTTCCTATCGTATCAATTTAGTTAATGACTATTCATAATTACATATGAATTTTTATACCGGGAATTCTATGGTAAAACTTCGTTTAAAACGATGTGGTAGAAAGCAACGTGCGACTTGAATGACATGATCGGTTCCGTGGATTAAGATATCCGCCGTTTCATATCCGAATGGAGATGCTCGTAGCTCAACATTTTTCATTTTACTCCTGCCCTTCCCTGGGAGAAAAAAAAAGAAAAGAGAAGGAAAATATAAATATTACATGACGGAGCTTGAGCGGTAAGTATGAATTCATTCGTCGATTGGGGGACAGAATCTAAGGTCAGTGGAGATAAATGAGCTATAACGACTTTGTAAGTCCACATTTATTTACGAAATCAGAATGGTCCAATCGGAACAAGTAAACAATTATCGATCGTGATGGGTGGAAATATTTAAAGAATAAGTAGATTCGATCATATAAGAATCAACCATCTGTATGATTGCTCAACGTGGACAAATAGCAAAATGTACGTTGCTGCCATTCTGGAAAGATTGAAGACCACCGAAGTAGGATAAGGCTCAGACCTAATGATTAGAAGATGATCGATCTCAGAACAAGAAAATCCCATTTACGAATCGTTTGAACGATTCGATTAAATGTTCTTAAATAAATAGAGAAAAATGTTATAAAAAAAAAAAAAAAATAGACGAAAGACGGCTCAAAAAGTGGAAGAATGAGAATCTTATGACGTTTGAGCATTACCCAAACATACTTGAGCTATGAGTATGAATTCTTTCTTTTCCCTATTCGAAAAGAAAAAGGGCTAAGATCGACATTAAGTTCATATAGTTTATCTATCCATATCCATCTAGGTAGATATAGACCTATCACTAGTATAAAATATATCACTAGTATAAAGATATATGAGTATTAGTAAAATTCTTATTGCTCGAGCCGTATGAGGAGAAAACCTCATATACGGTTTCTGGGGGGGGGTATCTTTCTAGTCCACCTATCCCAATTAGCTACCTATCGAATCGTTGCAATTGACGTTGAATCTCGAAGAGAAGGAAGAGCTCTTCGGGAAGTGGGTTTTTACGATCCGATAAAGGATCAAACTTATTTAAATGTTCCTGCTATTCTACACTTTCTTGAGAAAGGAGCTCAACCGACAGAAACCGTTCATGATATTTTGGAGAAGGCAAGCATATTTAAACAACTTCAAGCCAATCTTTAGGGAAAATGGATCCAATATTTAGCTTTGTGCAATTGTTCTTTTACCACCCATTCTTCTTTTTTGTATTATATATTCATCTAGTCATTCCTGTTCCCATACGATCCCATATGAAGATGACAAATATGAAAATATTCTTATCTAGATGGGGGTGAAAGATTGAGTTGATAAAGAGAATAAATAGATCGATAAAATGAGGAGCTTCCCACGAAGAATTTGGGAGCTCCTTATTCTGTACAAATTCTCAAACGAGACGATCTCATTTGTTGTCCCTGTAGTTAAGAAGCCCAAGATCTCTTCTCAATGCGCTTAATATCTTGTCCTAATGCAGTGCTAATCCAATAAGTCATTTATCCACCTTCGGGATTGACAATGGCATATTGTGCCAATATAATTCGTTCATATGAGAATATAGGCCCTTCCTGGGTTCACTAGTTCATTAATGGTTATTCCCAATAACCATTTTGTTGACGGATCAAGAATAACCTCATTCGGAGAAATGATTCGATCTGGGAATGGTGGATAAGAATTCACGTATTTATGTGTGTATATATATATATATATATATATATATATATATATATATATATATATATGAATGAATATATAGATATATGAATGAACGAGTTGGTCATTTACCTTATTTACCTGGCCATTCACATAGGTTTTTGTTCCCCTTATTTAACGATTATTCAATTTCTTTTATTTTGTATTTTCTATTTTAGTACTTCGTAGTTCTTTTATAACCCCATCTTATACTTCGATCACATCTATATCCTAGTATGGGTTGCTAACTCAATGGTAGAGTACTCGGCTTTTAAGTGCGACTAATATCTTTTAAACATTTATATGGAGTAACAAATTCGCCCATACCCCGGCAAAGTTGTGGGACTATGACTGATCCTGGAAAGGAAATGAATGGAAAAAACAGCATGTCGTTCTAATAAATGATCTTGATGAGACTTGATCTGATCGGATACGATCAGAACTAAATATCGTTCAAGGAATCAAATGGATGGAGACGTATATCATATACATAGATGGACATGTGATATGCTCATTCCTTTATTTCAATGTGATAATTACGAAATAAGATTGAATCAATTCGTGATTAAGTCGGGCGGAGTCGATGGATAGAGCTAGATGGCCTGAATCATAGGTAAAACCAGAGGAACGAGCTTCTGTCCCTCATTCTGATGAGGGATTCCCTTTACTAATCAGTAGTTAAGAGCATATTAGTGTCCCAGCTATAGGGGGAGGTTTTTCCTATTAATAGGTTAGGGATTTATCCACCCAGAATGAGTCCTAAGTACTCAAGGACAGATGTGTAGGAGAAATGGTGTACTGACCAGGTCAATTCATTCCAGAGTCAGGAGAGCGATCAGGTCGCCAAAATAAAGGATTTTCTTCATCCCTCATGCGAGATCTTTGGATAGAGGATCTGTTGAATAGGATTTCTATCTCTCAGATGGATCATTATCTATCTCGTCCTGACCAGATGGATCGCACCATGTATTATTTCGTAACTCAAGAGGTCACCCTCATTAGAGCCATAGCCGAGGTTTTATCAAAATGGATAAGTTTCAAAGAGACGGAAAGGAAGATACATCCCGGCAGTGGCGCTTCCTATATCCACTCCTTTTTCAGGAGGATCTTTACACAATTGCTTATGATCATTATTCCAATAGATCAAGTTCCCTCGAACCGATGGGAAATTCGAGTTCCAATGATCGATTCAGTTTTCTAACTGTAAAACGTTCAATTAGTCGAATACGCCAACAGAATGGTTCAATTGTTCCATTTGTAAATTGCGATCAAAATAAATTAGTTGGTCACAACAAGAGTTTCTATTCCGAATTGGTACTAGGAGGTTTGACAGCGATTCCGGGAGTTCCCTTCTCAATCCGATCAAAACACCCTCTAGAGGAAATGAATGAATGGGCTAGTTTTTGGTCCATCAATTCCATATTCCCTCTTATGGAGGATAAAATCCCACATTCCAATTTTATCTTAGATATACGAATACCCCATTTGACTCATCCGGAGATTTTGGTTCGAACCTTTCGTCGCTGGATCCAAGATGCTCCTTTTTTACACTCATTACGATCCGTTCTCCATGAGCATCGAAATCTTATTATTTCGTCTAATTTGGATCAATTGATCCTCATCGCTTCGAAAGAAAATACAAGGTTATCCTTGTTCCTATGGAATTATTATGCCTATGAATGTGAATCTCTTTTAGTTCCCCTTTGGAAACGATTTTCTCATTCACGATCGTTGCCCTATGAATCTTTTATCGAGCGAACTCCTTTTTATCGAAAGATCGAACATATTGCCATATTTTACCATAAATATCTAAAAAAAA